TTCTCCTGTGCTTCCAGACATGTTGAGCTCCGCATATTCTTGTACAGTCAGGGGGGGACCGATTCCGTAAAAGATTAAATCAGTAAATGGAAATTCACTGAAATCCAATCTTTGTGAGATCGTCAATATTGTACCAAGGGTGTTTTTAGAGTATACCGAATCAGTATAGCTATCATTCTTCTGACACAGCAATGCAATTTCACAATCAATATCGAAATGAAGTGTTAGATAATTTCTTTCTTCTTTTCTTGTTGCTTGTCGATGTAGAATTTTGTACCATTTAATATAAAATTCCTCAAATTCCTGTAGTATAAGGATTTTCTTCAGTAGAAACTGAAGATCAAGTAAAATGTGAATTCGACAGGTTGGTTTCCAATAATTTATGAAGGAGATTCTCATATTCTTACGATTCAATTAGACGTTACATCTAAAAACATACGTTTTGTGGTTGTATAAGATGTTTTTTGTTGGAATCTTTTTTTTTTAGGAATTGGTTGGCCACCCAGTAACAAGTAACAATAGTAGATATTATTCAATGAAAGAAAGAGGAACAACGAATAAATAAAAAACAATAAATATTCGTGATGCACGCATTATTGTATTAGCCCCCAAGGGGGTCCTTCGTGACCTAATTACAAAGATGGGTCTTTGTAATATGGAAAGATAAAATGTAAAACCCAGTTTCGATTGATCTTATCATGCGATACTTTTTTCTTTTCAATCGCGAGATTATGTGAATGAACTACCACTGAGTTCGCTTTAAAGTAAAAAAAAAAAAGTGCATTAGAAGGGTACTTGTCGTTCGAAAAAAAAAAAAAAAAAAAAAATGGATTCGATATTTCGATACAATAAAAAACAATCAAACTTATTTTCCAATTTTATTCCAGAGTGATTAGTGATTCAAAGAGAGTTTCATTTTGTGAATGAAGTTATAAAAAACGTTCTTACTTTATTTATAATTTCTAATATTCTATATATACATATAGTTAGTTATATACATATATTAGTTCAGTCAACTCAAGAGTTGACCGATGAATCTATTGATCAAAAGCGTGGGATGGGTAAATGTCACAGATGATGAATTTATTTCTTACTTATGTTACTCTATTTTTATTAGTATCGTCTATAATAATTGCTGAATCAAATATTTTCAATTGAATTTATCCTTTCAATTGTTGGTATTTTTGTTTATCCTCGTATCTTTAAAAAATTGAAACTTAGGGAAGTGCTTTAGAAACATATGTATAAAAAGAACATATTTCATTTAGCCTTTTCATGCCTACTATAACTAGTTATTTCGGTTTTCTACTAGCATCTTTGACTATAACCTCAGCTCTATTTATCGGTCTGAGCAAGATACGACTTATTTGAAATTAATTAAATGAACAATTTATAAAAAAATCTTTCTATGGTAGTTCATATATTCTACAGTCCCTTACCAATTCTTGGTCATTGAGATGTATAGTCAATACAGATTAATATTTAAGGATAAATATTACCTCTCCCTTCCCCTTTCAAACAAATTTAAATGATTGAAGTTTTTCTATTTGGAATCGTCTTAGGTCTAATTCCTATTACTTTGGCTGGATTATTCGTAACTGCCTATTTACAATACAGACGTGGTGATCAGTTGGATCTTTGATTAATTAACATCTCTTTTTTTATTGACCTCCTACTTCCTTTAATCCGCGTTAGGTCAAATTTAGGTTGCTGCTCAATTATTTTAGTGTAATTTTGACCTAACGCGATTAACAAGAACACAGAATCACGCCCTGTAGGATTTGAACCTACGACATCGGGTTTTGGAGACCCACGTTCTACCGAACTGAACTAAGAGCGCTTTATTATCACAATAAATATTTTGTAACCCCAATTTATCTTGCATATATATACTAAAAAAAAAAATTAAATATTTATTTAATTATGTATGTCCAATTTTTTTAATTGATCTCAATTGATCCCTCGTTACTGCTCAGAAGATAAGTAATAGGTAGGGATGACAGGATTTGAACCCGTGACATTTTGTACCCAAAACAAACGCGCTACCAAACTGCGCTACATCCCTTTCAATTGGTCTACAGTATCATTGTAGAGAATCCCTGTCTTGTTTTCCACATCTTTATTTCCTACATTGATATACACAAACTATCTTATCATTTCTTCCTTTTGGTCTCATATATCATATAACAAACATATAATATGGTAAAAGACTTATATAAAGTATGAAATAAATATTAAATCTACCACAAAAAATTAATATTTTTTAGGAATTTAAGGCGGAAATGGACGTATTTTTTTTCTTTTAATAAATATCTATTTTGTACATTTCAATTTGAATTAGGAACTCCGCGTACAAGTGGTAAGTTATTAACTACATATACACATCCGGTCATATATGTATTACCATTATGTATTACAAATTACAATAAAATTACAATAACGAATACAGAAAGAGGAGTTTTTAAAATGCGAGATCTAAAAACATATCTCTCCGTGGCACCGGTAGTAAGTACTCTATGGTTCGGGTCTTTAGCAGGTTTATTGATAGAGATCAATCGTTTTTTTCCGGATGCGTTGATATTCCCCTTTTTTTCATTCTAGCTATTGATATGGGAAGGGGGAAGAAGATTCGAGATACAATCAAATATCTGTAACTAATCCCTACCCCTCCCTTCTTTTTTTCTTTGTTTTTTTTTTTTTTTTTTACTTATTCTTTTTCTTTCTAAATAAAAAAAAAAAAAAAAAAACAAAGAAAAAGCGGTTTCACCCTCAGTGAAACTATGAACTCGGGCTCAGGCTCAAATTAAATTAATAATAGAATGGAAATGTGGTGGTTGGGGCAACAATATGATACAAGATACTTAACTGAAAATGAAATACTGTACGGCAATTAAAAATTATAAATATAGTTAGAAATCATTATATTACTTATTATTTATTACTATATTGATTGCAACAAAATATTTCTTTCATAATTTGATTTCGAGTTACCTGCTTCTATTTTTTTGTCCTTTCTTCTTCCTTGCTTCGGGTCGGAAAATTAAAGAATTGAGTGAATCAAAAACCAAAGGAGGTTCATGGCTAAGGGTAAAGATGTCCGAGTAACGGTTATTTTGGAATGTACCAGTTGTGTTCGAAATCGTGTTAATAAGGAATCAATGGGCATTTCCAGATATATTACTCAAAAGAATCGACACAATACGCCTAGTCGATTGGAATTGAGAAAATTCTGTCCCTGTTGTTACAAGCATACGATTCATGGGGAGATAAAGAAATAGATCGAACCGATCGCTCGTGTGTCAGTCTTCCAAGGAAGATGAAAAATTACATATTATATATATATAATTTATTTAAATTTATTGAAATATAAACAAACCAAATCCTATTTCGATCGGATCAAAGATGATGTAGAATTAAGAAATAGGATTGGGATTTTCAGGATAAGGAATAAACAAACCATGGATAAATCCAAACGAATCTTTCTTAAATCCAAGCGATCTTTTCGTAGGCGTTTGCCTCCGATCCAATCGGGGGATCGAATTGATTATAGAAACATGAGTTTAATTAGTCGATTTATTAGCGAACAAGGAAAAATATTATCTAGACGGGTGAATAGATTGACCTTAAAACAACAACGATTAATTACTATTGCTATAAAACAAGCTCGTATTTTATCTCCGTTACCTTTTCTTAATAATGAGAAACAATTTGAAAGAAGCGAGTCAACCGCTAGAGCTGCTGGTCTTAGAACCAGAAAAAAAATAGGTTGACTCTTCAATTGAATCAAAATAAAATTCCAATCCAAACTCAAATGCGGATTGACGTTTTTTTTTTGTTAGAAAAATCGTAAAATCGAAATGTCCTGTCGTAAGAAAAAAAAAAAATGGGAGAAGAAGAATAAATATTTTTTATTTAACGTCTTTCTTCATTTTGATGACTTTATCATATTTTATCATACTAATTTCTACTCTACCTTCCCAGAGTTCATTCTCCAGGGAACTCCATTTAAACTATTCCAACGGATTTCTTCCAATCTCGTTATTTTATGATCTCATTGGAAATCATATAAAGACAACTCTTATTTAATATAGCTATTTGTGCAAGTATTTTACGATTAAGAAGTAACTGTCTCTTGTACAGATTGTGTATAAATTTACTATAACTAAAGTATACTTTATTCTCACGAATTACTGCATTTATCCGAGTGATCCATAACCGACGAAAATCTCTCTTTTGTCTACCTCTATCCCGATGAGCCGAAACCAAAGCTCTTATTTTCTGTTGAGTAATAGTACGAGTAAGTCTTGAATGAGCCCCTCGAAAGGTTGATGCAAATAAACGAATTTTTGTTCTACGTCTTCGAGCTATATACCCTCGTTTAATTCTGGTCATTGAATAAATGAAACTTTGATGAATAACTAATTGATTTCCTTTCTTTCAGTTATTCCCTTCCCGTATCCTAGTCTATTAATAACAAAACGGATTCTTCCAATGTATAAAATTAAAATTCCAATGGCTTTTGCTACTATAACCTTCCCGACCACGATTTTTTTTTTTTTTTCTAGGTGAAATGCCTAGAAAAAAAATTGTATTGATATTAGGTATCAAAAACACATAAAAGTAGTAAATATAAATGGATATAGTGGGTTCCATCGTTTCTATGGTTACTTCTTAAACGGTGAGGTCCTCTCTATACACCGGAGCCCTTCTTTCTTTCATTTAATCAATGTTATTGTTAACTTGTACAGTTCACACTCTTTGGCTCTACCCATAATTATCCAGTACTAGGTCTTTCACAATGAGATCTACTTATACAGTAACGGTATTTAATTATGAAGATTAGCTGAGTAGCTGACCCTGTTAGTCCGTTCTTGCAAGAGTAAGGCATAATTTTTCTGCTTTTAAAAATAGTATTTCCCCTGCTTAATGGATATCATTTGCTATCAATGGAGAATTCTTTCTCATCTTAAATTTAAAACGGAGTTGATTGGATTTGCACCAACGGAAACCATACATTTGATACCACAATAAAAGGATAGATCTTTTTGATTTTTAGATAGTGAATGGAGTTCTTCCATTTTAGTCTATTCACTGGTACTGATCGTTGATACTGGATCAATTGTTTTCTTTCTTTTGTCCTAGCCCATGATCTGAACGAGTCGCACATACACCCTAGTACATGTTCCTCGTCGCTGAGGACATCCCCCAAGAGCGGGGGATTTCGTGACATTTCTGATTGGCTGTCTTGTGTTTCTAATAAGTTGTTTAATAGTTGGCATATTGAATCATATACATAATGGGCTGGTTTAGATCGATCTTAACCGGATGATTATGAATTATTTTATTTCTATATTAATAGATTAATGAATAGAATATTAAATCCGGTAAGAAGATAAAATCTCAAATCACCAATTTGTCTGAAATTTTTGTTATTTTTTATTTTTTATTCAGTCGCTACAAGATCAACAATTCCATGAGCTTGGGCTTCTGTTGCTGACATAAAAACATCTCTTTCCATATCTTCGGATACAACCCATAAGGGTTTGCCTGTCCTTTGTACATAAACCCTTGTGACGGTTTCGCGCAGCTTCAATAGTTCTTCCGCTTCCAAGATAAATTCTCCCGTCTGTGCTTCATAAAAAGAACTAGCAGGTTGATGGATCATTACCCTGATGATATAACATAATAAATGTTTATTCTATCTCGCATGATGATAAGGTGAAGAGATAAAGAATAATAAAGTATATAATTGAACAACCGTACAGGCATCTTTTACGCATTGCATACGGCTCTATAATGGAATTCGTTTTTACCTTACTTAAATATCAAATAAATTAAATATTAAATATAGGGTCTATCAGACTCGGGTTGGTAAATGATCCAATAACCACCCTTCTTTTTGTTTTTGGAGTAGTTCAAAAATACTATGATGGCTCCGTTGCTTTATATATTTATTTCGTCTGTTATTTAGTAATCCCAAAGTTTCTTTTTTTTTTTTTTTTCAAATAAAAAAAACAAGATTTTTTTTTATTTTCATATTCTTTCATAACCTAAATATTGTTAAGAGCCTCCCGGCGTGAAAACAAAAAAGTTTGTGACGCTGAAATAGGCCTCCCGATAGATCGGATAAAATCGGAAATACCTTTTATCTCATACTACTCTTTCGATACATAATTTAAGGGTTAAAAAAATTTATCATATCGAATTCGAAGTGCCATGCTATTATTACTTAATATTCATATTTCATATAGCGCGAAGGCATAGTCTTCTTTTTTCTCTCAAATCAAATAAAAAACTCATTGGCGCCAAGCGTGAGGGAATGCTAGACGTTTGGTAATTTCTCCTCCGACCAGAATAAAAGATCCCATTGAAGCGGCTAATCCCATGCATATTGTCTGTATATCTGGTCGCACAAATTGCATAGTATCATAAATAGCTACTCCGGGTATTACCCATCCGCCAGGAGAATTTATAAACAAATATAGATCTTTGGTATCATCCTCTATACTGAGATATACCATAAGACCAATAAGTTGATTCGAGATCTCGCTATCAACCCCTTGGCCTAAAAAAAGTAATCTTTCTCGATAAAGTCGGTTGATTGGGATAAAGTTGTATCCCTTAGAAACCGTACATGCACCTTTTGATGCATACGGTTCAATAAAAATCACGAAAAAAAAAAAAAAAAGAATCAATGTGTAGATGTAGATTCTAGCGTTTTCTTTTATTTTTTTTTTTTTCATACCAGGCTTTTAACTTATAAAAAGGGGCTTTTCTTTCATTTTTCAAAAAAGATGGGTTTTGGCCTGTTTTGTTTATCTATAAAAAAAAATTACTAAATTTATCTAACTAACTTTTCATTGATGTATTGTTTCATCGAGATACAATCTCAATCGCGATGTAATTTTCTTGTTCCTGAATGGGCTTCTTCAATTTTTTTAGGTTTATGCTCTACTCCGAGTAAAGATCCGCCCGATTTGGATTTGCACATATATGACAAACGCCCTAATACCACGTTCTTTTGCTACGACTTCCTTTTTACAATTTATTTCATGTCTTACAACAGATATTCAACGCATTCATCATATTACTCGATTGATTAACAGTTTGAGATCACTTCTATTATAAATATATAAAGAAATAGAATATGATAGAAATAGTAATCATAAATAGATTTATTACCGGTTTTTTCTAAACGGAGCCTGGATACTTCATTTTATTGGCCTAACCAAGACAACCATAAATTATTCTAATCGATAATATTAATCTGTATACCCTCCCGAAAAAATGGATCTAATTGAACTTCACGCTCCAAATTTTTGATAATTCAATCAATCTTTCTTGGGCGAAGGGGAGGATGTCTCGATCGGGGAAGAGAATGGGGAAATACCATATGACCCAATATATCTGACAAGTCGCACTATACGTCAATCCACAATGCATCTTCCTCTCCAGGACTTCGAAAAGGTACTCTTGGAACACCAATAGGCATTAAATAAAAGAAAAATTAAGTACTATATCTCACTTTGATGTGAAAGCGTAACAATGGATTTAGTGTCCTACTAATATTGTCCTTTATCATATTTTATCCATAGATTGACTAAGTTCATAAAAAAAGATAAAGAAGACAAAATGAATAAAGGAAAATTCTTACAAATAAGTCCTTTGAATGATGAACAAATATATATATGCATTCACTCATATAAAATGGTATCAACTCCCCTACCATTGCGTATTGGTACTTATCGGGTGTAGAATAGATCTGCTTCTTTTTGTTCCTACGAACAAAATAGTTTCATTATTACTAAAAGTAATTGAAAAGAATCAAACAAATCAAACAAATATTAATTCTTTCCCCAAGATAATCCACTAAAAAGAGGGTCCACAGCATAGTTTTTTCCAATGCAATAAAGTTACATTGTGTCTATTTTTTATTGATAAAGGGGTATTTCCATGGGTTTGCCTTGGTATCGTGTTCATACCGTCGTATTGAATGATCCCGGTCGTTTGATTGCTGTACATATAATGCATACAGCTCTGGTTGCTGGTTGGGCCGGTTCGATGGCTCTATACGAATTAGCAGTTTTTGATCCTTCGGATCCTGTTCTTGATCCAATGTGGAGACAGGGTATGTTCGTTATACCCTTCATGACTCGTTTAGGAATAACCAATTCTTGGGGCGGTTGGAGTATCACAGGGGGTACTGTAACGAATCCGGGTATTTGGAGTTACGAAGGTGTGGCCGGGGCACATATTGTGTTTTCGGGCTTGTGCTTTTTGGCAGCTATCTGGCATTGGGTGTATTGGGATCTAGAAATATTTACTGATGAACGTACAGGAAAACCCTCTTTAGATTTGCCTAAGATCTTTGGAATTCATTTATTTCTATCAGGGGTGGCTTGCTTTGGTTTTGGTGCATTTCATGTAACAGGATTGTATGGTCCTGGAATATGGGTGTCCGATCCTTATGGACTAACTGGAAGGGTACAATCCGTAAATCCAGCGTGGGGTGTGGAGGGTTTTGATCCTTTTGTTCCGGGAGGAATAGCCTCTCATCATATTGCAGCAGGGACCTTGGGCATATTGGCGGGTCTATTCCATCTTAGTGTACGTCCACCTCAACGCCTATACAAAGGATTACGTATGGGAAATATTGAAACCGTCCTTTCCAGTAGTATTGCTGCTGTCTTTTTTGCCGCTTTTGTAGTTGCTGGAACTATGTGGTATGGTTCAGCAACTACCCCGATTGAATTATTTGGTCCCACTCGTTATCAATGGGATCAAGGATACTTCCAACAAGAAATATATAGAAGAATTGGTGCTGGGTTAGCTGAAAATCAAAGTTTATCTGAAGCTTGGTCTAAAATTCCTGAAAAACTAGCTTTTTATGATTACATCGGCAATAATCCGGCAAAGGGGGGGTTATTCAGAGCGGGCTCAATGGACAACGGGGATGGAATAGCTGTTGGGTGGTTAGGACATCCTATCTTTAGAGATAAAGAGGGGCGCGAACTTTTTGTACGTCGTATGCCTACTTTTTTTGAAACATTTCCGGTTGTTTTGGTAGACGGAGACGGAATTGTTAGAGCCGATGTTCCTTTTAGAAGGGCGGAATCTAAATATAGTGTCGAACAAGTAGGTGTAACTGTCGAGTTCTATGGCGGCGAACTCAACGGAGTCAGTTATAGCGATCCCGCTACTGTGAAAAAATATGCTAGACGTGCTCAATTGGGTGAGATTTTTGAATTAGATCGTGCTACTTTGAAATCCGATGGTGTTTTTCGTAGCAGTCCACGGGGTTGGTTTACTTTTGGACATGCTTCGTTTGCTTTGCTCTTCTTCTTCGGACACATTTGGCATGGTGCTAGAACCTTGTTTAGAGATGTTTTTGCTGGTATTGATCCCGATTTAGATGCTCAAGTGGAATTTGGAGCATTCCAAAAACTTGGAGATCCAACTACAAGAAGACAAGTAGTCTGATACAATATGCTTTGTTACTTTTCATTTTTATTTTCTTTTTGTGATTTTTAGATGGGGTACCAGATAAATCTTGATTTGAATCACTGCCTTTTCTTTGATCTTGTTCTTTATTTATCCGGGAGACTATCCCAAATAAACAGGTATGGAAGCTATAATTGTAAACCACGATCGAATCTATGGAAGCATTGGTTTATACATTCCTTTTAGTCTCAACTCTAGGAATAATTTTTTTCGCTATCTTTTTTCGAGAACCGCCTAAAGTTCCAACTAAAAAGGTGAAATGATTTGTCATTATCTCAGTTGAAGTACGGATCCTCCCAATATTGGGAGGATCCGTACTTCAACTAGTCCCCGTGTTCCTCGAATGGATCTCTTAGTTGTTGAGAGGGTTGCCCAAAAGCAGTATATAAGGCGTACCCAGTAAAACTTACAAGTAAACCAGATAAAAAGATGGCAACTAGGGTTGCTGTTTCCATTATTATATAGTTTTAAGACATTATAAAGTTTTAAGACCACAATGGATCTATGATAAAATCATTTATTTACAACGGAATGGTATACAAAGTCAACAGATCTTACTGAATATAAAATATTATGGCTACACAAACCGTTGAAGGTAGTTCTAGATCTGGCCGCCCAAAACGAACTAATGCGGGGAGTTTATTGAAACCATTGAATTCAGAATATGGTAAAGTAGCTCCTGGGTGGGGAACTACTCCTTTGATGGGTCTCGCAATGGCTCTATTCGCGATATTCCTATCTATTATTTTGGAGATTTATAATTCTTCCATTTTACTGGATGGAATTTCAATGAATTAGATTCACAAGAACCATTAACTGGCTTTTTCAATACAAAGTGAAGCGTTTAGGTTTCTGATTTTTATCCCATTCTATTTTGGTAGTTTGACCGTGGAATTTCTTTGTTTCTGTATTTCCGGAATATGAGTGTGTGACTTGGTATAATTGATCCTATGGATAGTACAGAGAATGGGTCTGTCATCTTGATAGAGATGGTTTTACTTCGTCGGATATTCATTCTAGTATCTGGAGCACGGAATATATGAAATAGATTACTATTAGAACTATGATTCATACTTAATAGTCAGACCTCGTGTCCGGACTTCAAATTTTTTTTTTAAAGAGTTAGAAGTTATAAATAGAAATATTTTTATTCTTTCAAACTTTCGTTTATGCTTATTTTGATCAAAGGACAAAACAAAGGTTTCTTTGGTTTGGATTTTTAGTCATTATATCTATTCATTGAATAAGTGATGATCCAATGGTTCTTACTCAGGGAATTTTGGGACTTAGACTTAGTTTGAAAGGGTTTTATTGAATCATCGTGGTTTTAGTATGAATCTGAGGTTTTAATCAATTCATAGGGTCTTAACAAGAGAATTCCTATCAATAATAAAGAAAACAGCAGTAAAGCCGCATTACACATAAATAACACCAAAGAAAATAGGTAAATAGAAGATTCAAGAGGCCTATAACGATCAATATATAGACGAATGAGCCGACTTGATTTTTTGGCATTATAACCACAAAGAAGAGCTTTCGGGTTTTTATTCTTTAGTATCTTCAAAAAAAATTGAATCATAAATCATAGAATTAATAAATTTCAAACTTTATATTACACACATCCGTTAGAACTAGTATTTGGGTGTTTCTGTTTGAGCCGTACGAGATGAAATTTTCATATACGGTTCTCCGGGGGGGTCCCCTTGATTTACCTATCTCAATAAAATCTATGATTGGTTCGAAGAACGTCTTGAGATTCAGGCAATTGCTGATGATATAACTAGTAAATATGTTCCTCCTCACGTCAACATATTTTATTGTCTAGGGGGAATTACGCTTACTTGTTTTTTAGTACAAGTAGCTACAGGGTTTGCTATGACTTTTTATTATCGTCCGACCGTTACGGAGGCCTTTGCTTCTGTTCAATATATAATGACTGAAGCTAATTTTGGTTGGTTAATCCGATCAGTTCATCGATGGTCGGCAAGTATGATGGTCCTAATGATGATCCTGCACGTATTTCGCGTGTATCTCACCGGCGGCTTTAAAAAACCTCGTGAATTGACTTGGGTTACAGGTGTGGTTTTGGGTGTATTGACCGCATCTTTTGGTGTAACTGGTTATTCCTTACCTCGGGACCAAATTGGTTATTGGGCAGTAAAAATTGTAACAGGCGTACCAGACGCTATTCCTGTAATAGGCTCGCCTCTGGTAGAGTTATTACGCGGAAGTGCTAGTGTAGGACAATCCACTTTGACTCGTTTTTATAGTTTACACACTTTTGTATTACCTCTTCTTACCGCCGTATTTATGTTAATGCACTTCCCAATGATACGTAAGCAAGGTATTTCTGGTCCTTTATAAAGAATATATACCATCTTGTAATCAATCATCTATCACTTGGGGTAGGAACACTAGTATTTCATTGCTACAAATATGGATTATTGAAAAAAAAAAAATAAGACATGTATTGGGATATTTCTCTTCAACTCTACAAAAATGTATTATTTTTTTGACACTCATAGTTGAAGCGAATTTTCCGAAGATAAAATGGATTATGGGAGTGTGTGACTTGAACTATTGATCGGGCCTTGCAGATATATGTCCTTATCTATCTGCCACATTTGAATTCACAACAAAAAAATGTGTCTTTGTTCCAACCACCGCGTAAGCCCCATACAGAAGATAGGCCGGTTCGTTTGAAGAGAATCTTTTCTATGATCAGACCCGATCATGTCGTGTATGATATGAACAGGCTCCGTAAGATCCAGTAGAATAAGTGATTGGCATAATCCGGATTATGTTTTATATATTTCACTTACTAAATAGTATAGAAATGTATTCATTTCCTCTGCATTGACTCGATTTATGATACTATCGGAGTGAAACAAGGGATCTAAAGAAGAACAGAGGCTAGACTATATTAGTAACAAGTAAATCCTTTGCTTTGTATGTAAACAGTCTCGATATTTAGGGGATAAAGGCCAATTGCAAGATCT